GTCCTTGTAGCTTACAGAAAGCATGACACTGAAGATGTCAAGACGGCTGCCCCCACGCACCCAAGGACAAAAGACTTAGTCCTAACCTTACTGTTAGTTATTGCTAGGTTTATACATGCAAGTATCCGCGATCCAGTGTAGATGCCCTGGACACCTTAACCCCCAGGCAGATAGGAGCGGGCATCAGGCTCACCTCCCCCGTAGCCCAAGACGCCTAGCAATTGCCACGCCCCCACGGGTTCTCAGCAGTAGTTAATATTAAGCAATGAGTGTAAACTTGACTTAGCCATAGCAACTCAGGGTCGGTAAATCCTGTGCCAGCCACCGCGGTCATACAGGAGACCCAAATTAACTTTATAACGGCGTAAAGAGTGGTCACATGCTATCCAAGTAGCTAAGATTAAAAAGCAACTGAGCTGTCATAAGCCCATGATGCCCATAAGGCCCCTGTCCTCAAAGAAAATCTTAGAACAACGATCAATTGAACTCCACGAAAGCCAGGGCCCAAACTGGGATTAGATACCCCACTATGCCTGGCCCTAAATCTTGATGCTCAACCTTACCGGAGCATCCGCCCGAGAACTACGAGCACAAACGCTTAAAACTCTAAGGACTTGGCGGTGCCTCAAACCCACCTAGAGGAGCCTGTTCTGTAATCGATGATCCACGATATTACCTGACCATTTCTTGCCCAAAGCAGCCTATATACCGCCGTCGCCAGCTCACCTTTACTGACAGCCCAACAGTGAGCGCAATAGCCCCATCCCGCTAATAAGACAGGTCAAGGTATAGCCTATGGAATGGAAGCAATGGGCTACATTTTCTAAGTTAGAACATACGGCAAAGGGACATGAAACAGTCCCTGGAAGGCGGATTTAGCAGTAAAGTGGGACCATCGAGCCCTCTTTAAGCCGGCCCTGAGGCACGTACATACCGCCCGTCACCCTCCTCAAAAGCGAACCAATACTCCAATACCTAATAAGCCATTCAGCCAAAGATGAGGTAAGTCGTAACAAGGTAAGTGTACCGGAAGGTGCACTTAGAACACCAAGACGTAGCTTTAATCAAAGCATTCAGCTTACACCTGAAAGATGTCTGCTCACACCAGATCGTCTTGATGCCAAATTCTAGCCCAACCCACATTGACCTGGAATAACAAAGCTACTCTTTAAACCCAACTAAAGCATTTACTAGTCCTAGTATAGGCGATAGAAAAGACACCATTGGAGCGATAGAGATCACGTACCGTAAGGGAAAGATGAAATAGCAGTGAAAAAGCCAAGCTAAAAAAAGCAAAGATCAACCCTTGTACCTTTTGCATCATGGTCTAGCAAGAAAAACCAAGCAAAATGAATTTAAGTTTGCCACCCCGAAACCCAAGCGAGCTACCTGCGAGCAGCTATTATTGAGCGAACCCGTCTCTGTTGCAAAAGAGTGGGATGACTTGTCGGTAGAGGTGAAAAGCCAATCGAGCTGGGTGATAGCTGGTTGCCTGTGAAACGAATCTAAGTTCACTCTTAATTCTTCTCCAAGGAAACACCGAACCCTAATGAAGCGAATTAAGGGCTATTTAAAGGGGGTACAGCTCCTTTAAAAAAGAGTACAATCTCCACGAGCGGATAAGCAACCCTCACACAAACTCATTGTGGGCCCTCAAGCAGCCATCAACAAAGAGTGCGTTAAAGCTCCGTATCTCAAAAATACCTAAACTATGCGAATCCCTCCCCACTAACGGGCTAACCTATACCCAAATAGGAGAATTAATGCTAGAATGAGTAACCAGGGTCCTCCCTCTTCGACGCAAGCTTACATCCACACATTATTAACAAATACCCAATATACGACCAATCCAACAAGCATAGTATTAAACACATTGTTAACCCGACAGAGGAGCGTCCATTAAGAAAGATTAAAACCTGCAAAAGGAACTAGGCAAACCCGTCAAGGCCCGACTGTTTACCAAAAACATAGCCTTCAGCAAACCTAAAACAAGTATTGAAGGTGATGCCTGCCCGGTGACCTAACGTTTAACGGCCGCGGTATCCTAACCGTGCAAAGGTAGCGCAATCAATTGTCCCATAAATCGGGACTAGTATGAATGGCTAAACGAGGTCTTAACTGTCTCTTGCAGGCAATCGGTGAAATTGATCTCCCTGTGCGAAAGCAGGGATAAACCCATAAGACGAGAAGACCCTGTGGAACTTTAAAACCAGCAGCCACCCCAAAAACATAAACCCCCACTGGGCACACTCACACAGTAAGCCACTGGCCTGCGTTTTTCGGTTGGGGCGACCTTGGAGAAAAACAAATCCTCCAAAAATTAGACCATCCCTCCAGACCAAGAGCAACCTCTCGACGTGCTAACAGCAACCAGACCCAATATAATTGACCAATGGACCAAGCTACCCCAGGGATAACAGCGCAATCTCCTCCGAGAGTCCGTATCGACGAGGAGGTTTACGACCTCGATGTTGGATCAGGACATCCTAGTGGTGCAGCCGCTACTAAGGGTTCGTTTGTTCAACGATTAACAGTCCTACGTGATCTGAGTTCAGACCGGAGTAATCCAGGTCGGTTTCTATCTATGATGAACTCTTCCCAGTACGAAAGGATAGGAAAAGTGAGGCCAATACCACAAGCAAGCCTTCGCCTTAAGTGATGAAGCCAACTTAATCACAAAAAGCTATCACACCCCACCACCCCCAAGAAAAGGGCTACCAGCTAGCGTGGCAGAGCTCGGCAAATGCAAAAGGCTTAAGTCCTTTAATTCAGAGGTTCAAATCCTCTCCCTAGCTGCCCATGACCAACCACCCTCTCTTAATTAACCTTATCATGGCTCTCTCTTACGCCCTCCCAATTCTAATTGCAGTAGCCTTTCTAACACTAGTTGAACGTAAAATCCTAAGCTACATGCAAGGACGAAAAGGCCCAAACATTGTTGGCCCATATGGACTACTCCAACCCCTAGCAGACGGAATCAAACTGTTCATCAAAGAGCCCATCCGCCCATCAACATCCTCCCCCATTCTCTTCATTACAACCCCCATACTAGCTCTCCTCCTTGCAATCTCCATCTGAATCCCCCTCCCCCTGCCATTCTCCCTCGCAGACCTGAACCTAGGCCTACTATTCTTACTCGCTATATCAAGCCTAGCAGTGTACTCAATCCTTTGATCAGGATGAGCCTCCAATTCAAAATATGCTCTAATTGGGGCACTCCGGGCAGTAGCACAGACTATCTCCTACGAAGTAACCTTAGCTATTATCCTACTATCCATTGTCCTACTCAGCGGAAACTACACCCTCAGCACCCTTGCAGTTACCCAAGAGCCTTTATACCTCATTTTTTCCTGCTGACCCTTGGCCATAATATGATACGTCTCCACCCTTGCCGAAACAAACCGTGCCCCCTTTGACCTCACAGAAGGAGAGTCTGAACTGGTCTCGGGGTTTAACGTCGAATATGCAGCAGGTCCATTCGCCCTATTTTTCCTGGCCGAATACGCCAATATTATGCTCATAAACACATTAACCGCCATTCTATTTTTTAACCCAAGCGTCTTTAACCCGCCCCAAGAACTATACCCCGTAATCCTGGCCACAAAAGTCTTACTTCTATCAGCAGGCTTTTTATGAATTCGTGCCTCCTACCCTCGATTCCGGTACGACCAACTAATGCACCTACTATGAAAAAACTTCCTCCCACTCACACTAGCTCTCTGCCTGTGACATACCAGCATACCAATCTGCTACGCAGGTCTTCCCCCCTACATGAGGGCCTAAAGGAAATGTGCCTGAGTATTAAGGATCACTATGATAAAGTGAACACAGAGGTGCACCAACCCTCTCATTTCCTGCCTACTTAGAAAAGCAGGAGTTGAACCTGCACTGGAGGAATCAAAATCCTCCATACTTCCCTTATATTATTTTCTAGTAGGGTCAGCTAAACAAGCTATCGGGCCCATACCCCGAAAATGATGGTTCAACTCCTTCCCCTGCTAATGAACCCCCAAGCAAAACTAGTCTTTGCAACCAGCCTTCTCCTAGGAACAACTATCACGATCTCAAGCAACCACTGAGTCATGGCCTGGACTGGACTTGAAATTAACACCCTCGCAATCCTCCCCCTAATCTCAAAATCACACCATCCCCGAGCCATCGAAGCTGCAACCAAGTACTTTCTAGTGCAGGCAGCTGCCTCAGCCCTAATCCTATTCTCTAGCATGACCAATGCCTGGCATACAGGACAATGGGACATTACCCAACTGACCTGCCCAACATCATCTGTGATCCTGACTACAGCCATTGCAATAAAACTAGGACTAGCTCCATTCCACTTCTGGTTCCCCGAGGTGCTCCAAGGCTCCCCCCTTATTACTGGCCTCCTCCTATCTACAGCCATAAAATTCCCACCAATTACGCTTCTCTTTATAACCTCCTCATCACTGAATCCTGCTCTACTGACTACTATGGCCATTCTCTCCGCAGCCCTCGGAGGATGAATAGGACTAAATCAGACCCAAACCCGAAAAATCTTAGCTTTCTCATCCATCTCCCACCTAGGCTGAATAGCCATCATCATTATTTACAGCCCCAAACTAGCTCTACTTAACTTCTACCTATATACCATAATGACAGCAGCCGTATTCCTCTCCCTAAATTCTATTAACACCCTAAAACTAGCCACACTAATAACCACATGGGCAAAGACCCCATCACTAAGCGCAATACTGATACTGACCCTACTCTCCCTTGCAGGCCTCCCCCCTCTCACAGGGTTCATCCCCAAATGACTCATTATCCAAGAACTAACTAAACAAGAAATGACCATAGCAGCCACAATCATTGCCCTCCTTTCACTGCTGAGCCTGTTTTTCTACCTTCGACTCGCATACTGCGCAACAATCACGCTCCCCCCACATACCACAAACCACATAAAACAATGACATACCAACAAACCAACCAACCCCCTGGTTGCCGTCTTAACCGCCATATCTATCGCCCTCCTCCCTATTTCCCCCATAATCCTTACTATTGTCTAAGAAACTTAGGATCAATTTAAACCGAAGGCCTTCAAAGCCTTAAACAAGAGTGAAACCCTCTTAGTTTCTGCTAAGATTCGCAGGATGTTACCCCGCATCTTCTGAATGCAACCCAGATGCTTTAATTAAGCTAGAACCTTAAACGTCCTAGACAGGTGGGCTTCGATCCCACAATTCTATAGTTAACAGCTATATGCCCTAAACCAACTGGCCTCTATCTAAGACTCCGGCGCACAGTCAGTGCACATCAATGAGCTTGCAACTCACTATGAACTTCACTACAGAGCCGATAAGAAGAGGAATTGAACCTCTGTGAAAAGGACTACAGCCTAACGCTTAAACACTCAGCCATCTTACCTGTGACATTCATTAACCGATGATTATTTTCTACCAACCACAAAGATATCGGCACTCTCTACCTAATCTTCGGCGCATGAGCCGGAATGGTGGGTACCGCCCTAAGCCTCCTCATCCGAGCAGAACTAGGCCAACCAGGTGCTCTGCTAGGCGACGACCAAGTTTACAATGTAGTCGTCACAGCCCATGCCTTCGTAATAATCTTCTTTATAGTTATACCAATTATGATTGGCGGCTTTGGAAACTGACTAGTCCCCCTAATAATCGGAGCCCCAGACATAGCATTCCCCCGAATAAACAACATAAGCTTCTGACTACTCCCCCCTTCCTTCCTCCTCCTCCTAGCCTCCTCCACAGTTGAAGCAGGAGTGGGAACAGGCTGAACCGTATACCCACCTCTGGCTGGTAACCTAGCCCACGCCGGAGCTTCAGTAGACCTAGCCATTTTCTCCCTGCACCTAGCAGGTATCTCTTCAATCCTGGGAGCTATCAACTTTATCACAACAGCCATCAACATAAAACCACCTGCCCTCTCACAATACCAAACCCCCCTATTCGTCTGATCCGTATTAATCACTGCAGTACTACTCCTTCTCTCACTCCCAGTCCTTGCTGCCGGCATCACTATGCTCCTCACTGACCGCAACCTCAACACCACCTTCTTCGACCCAGCAGGAGGAGGGGACCCCGTACTGTACCAACACCTCTTCTGATTCTTCGGTCACCCAGAAGTCTACATTCTAATTCTCCCTGGATTTGGAATTATCTCCCACGTCGTAGCCTACTACGCAGGGAAAAAAGAACCATTTGGTTATATAGGAATAGTGTGAGCCATGCTATCCATCGGGTTCCTAGGATTCATTGTGTGAGCCCATCACATGTTCACAGTAGGAATGGACGTAGACACCCGAGCATACTTCACATCTGCCACCATAATCATTGCCATCCCAACCGGGATTAAAGTGTTTAGCTGACTGGCAACGCTGCACGGCGGCACAATCAAATGAGACCCCCCTATACTATGGGCCCTAGGATTTATCTTCCTCTTCACCATTGGAGGGCTTACAGGAATTGTGCTAGCAAACTCCTCACTAGACATCGCTCTACACGACACCTACTATGTAGTAGCCCACTTCCACTACGTCCTATCAATAGGCGCAGTGTTTGCAATTCTAGCAGGCTTCACCCACTGATTCCCACTATTCACTGGATACACCCTCCACTCCACATGAGCTAAAGCCCACTTCGGAGTAATATTCGTTGGAGTCAACCTCACCTTCTTCCCCCAACACTTCCTAGGACTAGCTGGCATGCCACGACGATACTCAGACTACCCAGACGCTTACACCCTATGAAACACCATCTCCTCAGTAGGATCACTAATTTCCCTAACTGCCGTAATCATGTTAGTGTTCATTATCTGAGAAGCCTTCGCCTCAAAACGCAAAGCACTCCAACCAGAACTAACAAGCACAAACATTGAGTGGATCCACGGCTGCCCACCCCCATTCCACACTTTCGAAGAACCAGCCTTTGTTCAAGTACAAGAAAGGAAGGAGTCGAACCCCCATATGTTGGTTTCAAGCCAACCGCATAAACCACTTATGCTTCTTTCTCATAAAAGAGAGATGTTAGTAAAGCAATTACATAGCCTTGTCAAGGCTAAATCACAGGTGAAACCCCAGTACATCTCATCCTCAACCATGGCCAACCACTCACAATTCGGTTTCCAAGATGCTTCATCCCCTATCATAGAAGAACTCATACAATTCCACGACCACGCCCTAATGGTAGCCCTAGCTATCTGCAGCCTAGTCCTATACCTCCTTACCCTAATGCTTACAGAAAAACTATCCTCCAGCTCCGTGGACGCTCAAGCAATCGAACTTGTCTGAACGATCCTCCCAGCCGCAGTCCTAGTAATGCTTGCACTCCCATCCCTGCGGATTCTATACATAATAGACGAGATCAATGAACCAGACATGACCCTAAAGGCCATTGGCCACCAATGGTACTGATCCTACGAATACACCGATTTTAAGGAACTAACCTTCGACTCTTACATGGTCCCTACATCAGACCTCCCACTAGGCCACTTCCGTCTCCTAGAAGTCGACCATCGAGTTGTTGTACCCACAGGATCCAAAGTCCGAGTCATTGTCACCGCCGATGACGTACTACACTCATGAGCCGTCCCCAGCCTCGGCGTAAAAACCGACGCAATTCCCGGACGCCTCAACCAAACTGCCTTCCTGGCCTCTCGCCCTGGCGTGTACTACGGCCAATGCTCAGAAATCTGTGGAGCCAACCACAGCTTTATACCAATCGTAGTGGAATCAACCCCCCTCGCTAACTTCGAAAGCTGATCCTCTCTAGTACCCTCCTAATCATTAAGAAGCTATGAGACAGCGCTAGCCTTTTAAGCTAGAGACAGAGGAAATACGCCCCTCCTTAATGATATGCCTCAACTAAACCCAGACCCCTGATTTTTTATCATGCTCACTTCCTGACTCACCTTCTCCCTAATTATCCAACCAAAACTACTCTCATTTATCACGGCCAACCCTCCACACGACAAGGCACCAAAAGCCCCTAAAACAAATCCCTGAGCCTGACCATGAACCTAAGCTTCTTCGACCAATTCTCAAGCCCGTCCTTACTGGGGATCCCCCTGATCCTAATCTCAATAACATTCCCAGCCCTTCTCTTTCCCGCCCCAGGTAACCGATGAATCACAGGTCGGCTCTCCGCACTCCAACTATGATTTGTCAACCTAATCACAAAACAACTAATAATGCCACTTAACCAAAAAGGCCACAAATGAGCTTTAGTCCTAACATCCCTAATAATTTTCCTACTGCTAATCAATCTCCTAGGACTTCTGCCCTATACGTTCACACCAACCACTCAATTATCCATAAATCTCGCCCTGGCCTTCCCCCTATGACTAGCTACCCTGCTCACGGGCTTACGAAACCAGCCCTCTGCCTCCCTAGCCCACCTACTGCCAGAAGGCACACCCACCCTCCTAATTCCCGCCCTAATCCTAATCGAAACAACAAGCCTTCTCATCCGCCCTCTGGCCCTAGGCGTCCGCCTAACCGCCAACCTAACGGCAGGCCACCTCCTCATTCAACTCATCTCTACTGCTGCAACAGCCCTTTCTACAACAATACCAGCGGTCTCCCTACTAACTCTTTTAGTTCTCTTCCTACTGACCCTCCTAGAAGTAGCAGTAGCCATAATCCAGGCCTACGTATTCGTCCTGCTACTAAGCCTTTACCTACAGGAAAACATTTAGCACCTAATGGCACACCAAGCACACTCCTACCACATAGTAGACCCCAGCCCATGACCTATTTTAGGCGCAGCCGCCGCCCTCCTTACTACTTCCGGACTCACCATGTGATTCCACTACAACTCACCTCTACTCCTAGCCATTGGCCTAACCTCCACCCTCCTAGTTATATTCCAATGATGACGTGATATCGTGCGGGAAAGCACATTCCAAGGCCACCACACCCCCCTCGTCCAAAAAGGCCTCCGATACGGCATAGTCTTGTTCATCACATCAGAAGCCTTCTTCTTCCTAGGTTTCTTCTGAGCATTCTTCCACTCGAGCCTGGCACCAACCCCAGAACTAGGGGGGCAGTGACCTCCCGTAGGGATCAAACCTCTAAACCCGATAGAAGTGCCCCTACTAAACACCGCTATCCTCCTAGCCTCAGGGGTGACAGTCACATGGGCCCACCACAGTATCACAGAAGCAAAACGCAAACAAGCAATCCATGCCCTCACTCTCACTGTCCTCCTGGGCTTCTACTTCACCGCTCTCCAAGCTATAGAATACTACGAAGCCCCCTTCACCATCGCTGACGGCGTCTACGGCTCAACATTCTTCGTTGCTACAGGATTCCACGGCCTACACGTAATTATCGGCTCTACATTCCTCCTAGTATGCCTCCTACGCCTAATCAAATACCACTTCACATCAGGACACCATTTCGGCTTTGAGGCCGCCGCCTGATACTGACACTTCGTAGACGTCGTATGGCTCTTCCTCTACATCTCTATCTACTGATGAGGCTCCTGCTCTTCTAGTATAATCATTACAATCGACTTCCAATCCTTAGAATCTGGTTTAACCCCAGAGAAGAGCAATGAACATAGTCCTATTCATACTCGCCGCTTCTCTGACCCTGAGCATCCTCCTAACCGCCCTAAACTTCTGGCTAGCCCAAATATCTCCGGACTCAGAAAAATTATCCCCATACGAATGCGGATTTGACCCCCTGGGATCTGCTCGACTCCCCTTCTCAATCCGATTCTTCCTAGTAGCAATCCTATTCCTCCTCTTTGACTTAGAAATTGCTCTCCTACTCCCCCTACCCTGAGCAACTCAGCTTCAATCCCCCACCACAACACTAATCTGGGCTTCCATTCTCATCCTCCTCCTCACACTAGGCCTAATTTACGAATGAATTCAAGGAGGGCTAGAATGGGCAGAGTAGCAGAAAGTTAGTCTAATTAAGACAGTTGATTTCGACTCAACAAACTATAGTACCCAACCTATAACTTTCTTTATGTCCTACCTACACTTCAGCTTCTACGCAGCTTTCACCCTAAGTAGCCTAGGCCTAGCCTTCCATCGAACCCACCTAATCTCCGCCCTACTCTGCCTAGAAAGTATGATACTCTCAATATACGTAGCCCTAACCATGTGACCCATCCAAATACAGACACCATCCTCTACCCTCCTCCCAATCCTCATACTAACATTTTCCGCCTGCGAAGCCGGGACCGGCCTAGCCCTGCTAGTCGCTTCCACCCGGACCCACGGCTCCGACCACCTACACAACTTCAACCTGCTACGATGCTAAAAGTCCTCATCCCCACCCTCATACTCCTCCCCTTAGCCCTCCTCTCCCCGTGCAAGCACCTATGAACCAACATTACGGCACACAGCCTCCTAATTGCCACCATTAGTCTCCAGTGGTTAGTTCCAACATACTACCCAGGCAAAACCCTAGCCCACTGAGCCTCTGTCGACCAAATTTCCTCTCCTCTACTGGTCCTGTCATGCTGACTGCTCCCCCTCATAATCATAGCAAGCCAAAACCACCTCGAACAAGAACCCCCCATTCGCAAACGTATCTTTGCCATTACAATAATCCTAGCTCAGCCCTTCATTCTCCTAGCATTCTCCGCCTCAGAATTAATACTATTCTACATCGCATTCGAAGCCACTCTAATCCCAACCTTAATCCTCATTACACGATGAGGCAACCAACCAGAGCGGCTAAGCGCGGGCATTTACCTCTTATTCTACACCCTAGCCACCTCTCTCCCCCTACTAATCGCCATCCTGCACCTCCACAACCAAATCGGCACATTATACTTCCCAATACTAAAACTCTCGCACCCAACAGCCCCCTCCTCCTGGGCCGGCCTGGCATCAAGCCTAGCCCTCCTCCTGGCTTTCATAGTTAAAGCCCCTCTGTACGGCCTTCACCTCTGACTCCCCAAAGCCCACGTAGAAGCCCCAATCGCTGGCTCCATACTATTAGCCGCCCTCCTCCTAAAACTAGGGGGCTACGGTATCATACGCATCACTCTCCTAGTAAACCCATCAACAAACAACCTTCACTACCCCTTCATCACCCTCGCCCTATGAGGTGCACTAATAACCAGCGCCATCTGCCTACGACAAATCGACCTAAAATCACTAATCGCCTACTCATCTGTCAGCCACATAGGCCTAGTCGTAGCTGCAACCATAATCCAAACCCAATGAGCCTTCTCAGGCGCAATAATCCTAATAATCTCCCACGGCTTAACCTCCTCAATACTATTCTGCTTAGCCAACACCAACTATGAACGAACCCACAGTCGAATCCTCCTCCTAGCTCGAGGCCTCCAACCCCTCCTCCCCCTCATGGCTACCTGATGGCTCCTTGCCAACCTAGCCAACATGGCCCTCCCCCCAACAACCAACCTCATAGCAGAGCTAACTATCGTAATCGCCCTCTTCAACTGATCTTCCCTAACACTCATCCTCACAGGGGCCGCAATCCTACTAACTGCCTCCTACACCCTACACATACTTATTACAACACAACGAGGCCCCCTCCCCTCCCACATCACATCCATCCAAAATTCCTCCACACGAGAACATCTCCTCATAGCACTCCACATAATCCCCATGGCACTCCTAATCCTAAAACCCGAACTCATCTCAGGGGCCCCCATATGCAAGTATAGTTTCAACCCAAACATTAGACCGTGACTCTAAAGATAGAAGTTAGACCCTTCTTACCTGCCGAGGGGAGGTTCAACCAGCAAGAACTGCTAACTCTTGCATCTGAGTCTAAAACCTCAGCCCCCTTACTTTCAAAGGATAATAGTAATCCAATGGTCTTAGGAACCACTCATCTTGGTGCAAATCCAAGTGAAAGTAATGGACCTACCACTAGTCCTAAACACGTTCACGCTCCTAACCCTAACAACCCTTCTCACCCCAATCCTTTTCCCGCTCCTCTCAGACAACCTAAAAAACACCCCCATCACCATCACAAGCACAGTAAAAACCTCCTTCCTAATCAGCCTAGTCCCCATAACAATCTTCATCCACTCAGGAATAGAGAGCCTAACTTCCCTCTGAGAGTGAAAATTTATCACAACATTCAAAATCCCCCTCAGCCTAAAAATAGATTTCTACTCCCTCACATTCTTTCCAATCGCCCTATTTGTATCCTGATCAATCCTACAATTCGCAACATGATACATAGCATCAGACCCCTACATCACAAAATTCTTCACCTACCTCCTATTCTTCCTAATCGCAATACTCATCCTAATCATCGCCAACAACTTCTTCATCCTATTCATCGGCTGAGAGGGCGTCGGAATTATATCCTTCCTCCTAATCAGCTGATGACACGGACGAGCAGAAGCCAACACAGCCGCCCTACAAGCCGTACTGTACAACCGAATCGGAGACATCGGCCTAATCCTTTGCATAGCATGACTAGCCTCCTCCATAAACACCTGAGAAATCCAACAAGCCATCATACCCTCACAAATCCCCACACTCCCCCTCCTAGGCCTCATTCTTGCCGCAACAGGCAAATCTGCCCAATTCGGCCTACACCCATGACTCCCCGCCGCCATAGAAGGCCCAACCCCCGTCTCCGCCCTACTCCACTCCAGCACAATAGTGGTCGCTGGGATTTTTCTACTCATCCGAACCCACCCTCTATTCAACAACAACCAAACCGCCCTCTCCCTCTGCCTATGCCTAGGGGCCCTTTCAACACTATTCGCAGCCACCTGCGCCCTCACCCAAAACGACATTAAAAAAATCATTGCCTTCTCCACTTCAAGCCAACTAGGCCTAATAATAGTGACAATCGGCCTAAATCTCCCACAACTTGCCTTCCTACATATCTCAACTCACGCATTCTTCAAAGCTATGCTATTTCTATGTTCTGGCTCTATCATTCACAGCCTTAACGGAGAACAAGACATCCGAAAAATAGGAGGACTCCAAAAAATACTACCAACAACCACCTCCTGCCTGACCATCGGCAACCTAGCCCTGATAGGAACACCATTCCTCGCAGGATTCTACTCAAAAGATCAAATCATTGAATGCCTAAACACATCCTACCTAAACACCTGAGCACTCCTACTAACTCTACTAGCCACCTCCTTTACCGCAGTCTACACAATCCGCATAATAGTCCTAGTCCAAACCGGATTCACCCGAATCCCCCCTCTAGCCCCAGTAAATGAAAACAACCCCGCAGTAACCTCCCCAATTACCCGCCTCGCCCTAGGAAGCATCACAGCCGGATTCATCATCACCTCGTTTATCCTCCCCACAAAAACTCCCCCTACAACCATGCCTCTATACATCAAAATCACAGCCCTACTCATCACCATCTTAGGCATTATACTAGCCCTAGAGATCACAAAAATAGCTCAAACCATAATCCTCACAAAACAAGGACACTTCTCAAACTTCTCTACCTCACTAGGCTACTTCAACCCTCTAGTACACCGCCTTAGCACCACAAACCTCTTAAGCGGGGGCCAAAACATTGCCTCCCACCTAATCGACCTCTCCTGATACAAAATGCTAGGCCCAGAAGGCCTAGCCACCCTACAAACAATAGCAGCCAAAACCTCCACCACCCTCCACTCCGGACTAATCAAGGCGTACCTAGGCTCCTTCGCCCTATCTATCCTCATTTCCCTCATATCCACATACAGAGCAACCTAATGGCCCTCAATCTTCGTAAAAACCACCCACTCTTCAAAACCATCAACGACGCCCTAATTGACCTTCCCACACCACCAAACATCTCAACTTGATGAAACTTCGGATCACTCTTAGGTATCTGCCTAGTTACACAAATCGTCACTGGCCTACTACTAGCCACACACTACACAGCAGACACCTCTCTAGCTTTCAACTCAGTCGCCCACATGTGCCGAAACGTCCAATTTGGGTGATTAATCCGCAACCTCCACGCAAACGGAGCCTCCTTCTTTTTCATCTGTATCTACCTCCACATCGGACGAGGGTTCTACTATGGATCCTACCTCTATAAAGAAACCTGAAACATTGGAGTCATCCTGCTATTAGCCCTAATGGCCACAGCCTTTGTAGGCTACGTACTGCCTTGAGGCCAAATGTCATTCTGAGGCGCCACAGTAATCACTAACCTATTCTCAGCAATCCCCTACATTGGCCAAACACTAGTAGAATGGGCCTGAGGGGGCTTTTCAGTTGACAACCCCACACTAACCCGCTTCTTCGCCCTTCACTTCCTCCTCCCATTCCTCATTGCCGGACTAACGCTTGTACATCTCACCTTCCTACACGAAACCGGCTCCAACAACCCCCTAGGAATCCCCGCAGACTGCGACAAAATCCCATTCCACCCATACTACACTACAAAAGACATCCTAGGGTTTGCACTAATACTCGCCCTACTAGTCTCCCTAGCCCTATTCTCACCCAACTTACTAGGGGACCCAGAAAACTTCACACCAGCCAACCCCCTAGCTACACCCCCACACATCAAACCCGAATGATACTTCCTATTCGCATACGCAATTCTCCGCTCTATCCCCAACAAACTAGGCGGAGTACTTGCTCTAGCCGCCTCCGTCCTAGTCCTTTTCCTCGCTCCCTTACTTCACACCTCCAAATTCCGCTCAATGACCTTCCGACCTATCTCACAAATCCTATTCTGAGCCCTAGTAGCCAACCTCCTTATCCTCACCTGAGTAGGGAGCCAACCTGTCGAACACCCATTCATTATCATCGGCCAACTAGCCTCCCTCTCCTACTTCACAATCATTCTAGTCCTATTCCCCCTTGCAGCTGTACTAGAAAACAAAATACTAAACCTCTAACCTACTCTAATAGTTTATAAAAACATTGGTCTTGTAAGCCAAAGATTGAAGACTCAACCCCTTCTTAGAGTTAATCTCAGAAAGAAAGGACTCAAACCTTCCTCACCAACTCCCAAAGCTGGCATTTTTAACTAAACTACTTTCTGACCCCTCCCCTAAACGGCCCGAATAGCCCCCCGAGACAACCCCCGCACAAGTTCCAGCACCACAAATAAAGTTAACAGCAGGCCCCATCCCCCAATTAAAAACAGCCCCGCGCCCCACGAGTAAAATACAGCCACCCCACCAAAATCCAGCCGCGCCGACGACAGACCCCCACTATTAACAGTGTCCGCACTCACCAACCACTCAAACCCCCCTCCTACCACCACCCCCACCAACACAACCAGTCCCATCCCTAAACCATAACCAACAACCCCTCAATCCCCCCAGGCCTCCGGATAAGGATCAGCCGCCAACGAAACCGAATAAACAAACACCACCAACATCCCCCCAAGATAAACCATCACCAGAACCAGGGCTACAAAAGAGACCCCTAAACTCACTAACCAACCACATCCCGCTACAGAAGCCAAAACCAGCCCCACTACCCCATAGTAGGGAGACGGATTGGAGGCAACTGCTAACCCCCCTAAAATGAAGCATAACCCTAAAAACAGTACAAATTCTATCATAAATTCTTGCCCGGGCTCAATCCAGGATCTACGGCCTGAAAAACCGCCGTTATGTACTTTAACTACAAGAACCTACCCCCCCCTACCCCCCCAGCATCTTTTTCTCATGCTTTGCGGGTTATGTACTTCCTCGCTTAGTATCTTTGCCCCATCAGACACTACTATAATGTAGGATACTCCACGCCATACGGGTATGCTATGCCAATTTAACTCAAACATTTACCCCAAACAGATAATGTTCGTACTATTCCACCTCTAGGGACATCTTTGCTTCAGGTACCACAAACCCAAGTGATCCTACCTCCGGCCGAGCCGCAAGCGTTACTTAAGGTCGTCAGGCCTTTCCTCGTACTTACCCCCATTGAACAAACGGATAACGTCACAGGACTCCCTTGCATTCCCCTAGGCTGCTGAATTCGCCCACCTCCAAGGATACAATTCTCGTCCAACCACTTTCAAGGACTCCCAAGCCAGAGTGCGTGGTTATCTATTGATCGTAACTCTCACGAGAACCGAGCTACTCAACGTTAGTGCTACTTTAGGTTATTGGCTTCAAGGACATAACATCCCCCTACACCCTAGCACAACTTGCTCTTTTGCGCTATTGGTTCCTATTTCAGGGCCATAACTTGACTCTATCCTTCTCTCTTGCTCTTCACAGATACAAGCGGTCGGATGAATACTCCTCCCTCTACCTCGTAATCCCGACATCCGACCGCCTTTACACTTTTTCTCTTTTAGGGGTCTCTTCAATAAGCCCTTCAAGTGCGTAGCAGGTGATATCTTCCTCTTGACATGTCCATCACATGTGCGTCGGTCTAGGCCTCATCGAGACCGCTTAACTTGTAATGGCTTCGTTGGATAAGCCGTCGCATACTTATACACTGATGCACTTTGACCCCATTCACGAGGGGGAGGCTATTTACCTCTTAGGCAAGCAGATAATGTAATGGTTGCCGGACATATTTACCTTATTTTCCCTTTCTAGGATTTACTACCTAAACCCCATTTTCATGCGTTCGTTTCTTTTTTGTTTGTCATTTTTCATTTTTATTACACAAATATTTAAGTCCCTTTCCCTACAAAAAACCAAACCACTAACCATCACTTTATCAACAGCTTACTTTCCTCCACTTTCCCCCCAATCAACAAACCAAACAAACCAACCATTTTCACCATCCATCAAACCATTGCCAAACCCAAAACCCCCTACCAAACCAACCTAACAAGCCTCATAACTTCCCTCCCTCCCACATCCCCCCAACCTAAAAACCAAACAAAAATAAACTCTGCACACCTTACC